GGATAGATTAAATCAACAAGACCCCCCCATGGAAACGTATAGGAGGTTTTCTCCTCGTACGGCTCGAGATAAATGATTCAAAGTTAGATATATAGAAATTCTATTATTATTAGAAATAAGTCCATAAAATCATCAAATGAATTAGAATGAATTAGACTAAGAATTAAGTCCTTTTCATTTCGTTATTTCCCCCAAAAATCATTTGTATACTCATAACTCAAGTTGAATAATTCTTAAATAGTTCAAAAAAAAAAATGCTTTGTCATTTATTTCATTTATTGAGCAGTCTCAAATACCCTTTTGTCTCATTTAGAATCGATTTGAATTCGGTATTCTATTATGATCTAAATTCAATTATTGCGACAATTAACAATTAAAAGGGTATTTCCTTGTTCCGGAAATCTTTATCTTTTTTTTGAATCATTGGGTTTAGACATTACTTCGTTGATTTTGAATCCTTTCAAAAATGGCCGCAACATGCCTTTTTTGTTATTTCTTTCTATCAAAAAATAGAATCATGCGAACAACGGATTCCCTACGATATATAATTTTATCGAAAAGGTTTTGTTTTATCAATTCCAACAAAAGATTTTCCTTTGGGATTTGAAACTTATTTAGATCCTCTTTCGATTTCTCTGTCAAAGATATACTTACGAAGTTGTTCCAACTTATTAATTGACACTAACCCTAGATCCTTCTCCCCTGAGAAATAGCTCAATACTTTATTACTCGAGCTCCATCATGTACTATTTCCATTACACCCCAACAAAAAATGAAATGCGGGTTCGAGTGGAACAGAACAAAAGATGTCGAGTCAAGAGCATCCTTTATTAGAGAATGATGGATATAAGAATCCATAACGGATCATGTCCTTCAAGTCGCACGTTGCTTTCTACCACATCGTTTCAAACGAAGTTTTACCATAACATTCCTCAAATTTGGAACCGATATGCGGTTGATTTAATTATGGAATGATGAATAGTCATTGGTTCAGCCAGAACAGTCAATACATGGATATCGAATATATCTTAAATTCTTATTAGTAATCTTAATTTTTTTACAATTCCAATGAAAGCGACATCCCTAAGAAATCGAAATTCATGTTTCTTTTTGAGCTCACCCCTTAATTTTACTAATAAATTGTAAAAATCCAATTTCTTTTCCGGGATGAATAAAAAAAATAACTAACTTCCTTCTATATTATATATGAATATATATAAATATATGGGGGATGTATATATGATTGATTAAAGGCATATTTTTTTTGGAATTCAAATTCCTGTAATCTAGAACCCCATCTTGGCTAAATCTCCAACAAATTCACTTGGATCTGCGTGTCATTTGACTACCTACACCCCTTTATTTGATTGATGGGATGAAATGTGAAAAAAAAATAAGATTCATTTTCGTGAAAATCATTAGCCGAAAAAATCAAATTTTATCCAATATTAAAAAAAAATGGAATCTTAAATTCCATATGTTCTGGGACGGAAGGATTCGAACCTCCGAATAGCGGGACCAAAACCCGATGCCTTACCGCTTGGCCACGCCCCACTTAGATTTCTATTCGATACTAATAAACACTAATATTGTTATTCATTGTTCGTCAATTTCAGTCCAACTATCTAAAAAATCAATTCAATTTGGTTGTTAGTATTTTGACACGTGTAGATGTAGAATTCAACTGAATTTATTGATCATTACATAGAATTCCATTAAGATATTGTATGAAAGTAGAATTTCTTCTATTCTCCGTTGAGAATAGAAGGTTTTTTGATTGAGTGAGTAAGTTCAAAAGAAAAATAAGGATTTTTTTCTTCATTTGTTCTTTCTATCAATAACTCAATCAAAATGCAATAAAAAAAAAAAATGTCTGTTATGCTTAATATCTTTAGTTTGATCTGTCTTAATTCTGTCCTTTATTCGAGTAGTTTTTTCTTCGCCAAATTACCGGAAGCCTACGCTTTTTTGAGTCCAATCGTAGATTTTATGCCAGTCATACCTTTACTCTTTTTTCTCTTAGCCTTTGTTTGGCAAGCTGCTGTAAGTTTTCGATGAAATCTTTCATCTTGTCCTAGAAAAATGAATGATTTTTTCGAGAAAAATGATTCGAACATTCTAATACTAAATAATTGATAAAATCAGGCAAGTCTGAACCCTTGATTCAAACATCCCAATTTTTGAATAGACACAATCCATATCCTCTCATTTTCCGATTATAACTTTTTTCGTAAATGAAAAACCTTATTTTCATCCTCCATAATATCAACAAGTGAGTATAATAGAATTATTGAATTGATAAATAAGATAATAATGGAGAAAATAATAATAAATAAATTTTGTATTTATTTTTATTACAAAAAATTCTTTTCGATTTTGAAAAACTACTTTGCTTTTAGACGTCAAATTATAGGATATGCGGTATAAAAATGGAGAATCTATTCTCTTTTTTCCAAAAAAAAAATGATCTTGGAGATTGTGTAATGCTTACTCTCAAACTCTTTGTTTACACAGTAGTAATATTCTTTGTTTCTCTCTTCATTTTCGGATTCCTATCTAACGATCCAGGACGTAATCCTGGGCGCGAAGAATAAAAAAGGTTCTTTGCTTTTTTTCTATATATGTAGAGAACAAATCCATTTTCTAATTCTAACTAATTAGAATGATACTCTAGATTTGTAATTATAGTTAGATTTAGTTATATTAAAAAAAAAAACAAAAAGATTTAATAAATTCAAAAGAAAAATCAAATAATAAGATTCAGTTATCAATGGAAACGGAAAGAGAGGGATTCGAACCCTCGGTACGAATGACTCGTACAACGGATTAGCAATCCGACGCTTTCGTCCACTCAGCCATCTCTCCTCGTTGAAAATAAATATAGTAATAGTCAAATAGAAATAATTTAGAAACTTTTTTTAATGGAAAATTTTGTCAAAAATATGTAATAAACTCGAATTAATTAGACTAAAAATTAAATCAAAAAAAATTCGAAATAGAATTTCTATAACAATACTATATATATACAAAATATACAAGTTGTATTGTGTAATACAACATTAAGATTAAGTACAAATTCGATTTGAAATTCCAATCAGTTAGATAAATTCGAAGGATTCCATTTCGAATCGAATTTATATTATTTTTTATTTTAATCGAGAATTAAGAATATTAATAGAGAATATTAAAAAAAGACTGAATATTAATAGAAAAATAGAATATTAACTAAAATATAGAAAGAAAAATAGAAATGCTTCATCGCCCGAAAGGGCTTTTTTTATTCCCACGCACGGCCTGGCCTGATCAGTACCTCGCCAGGCCTTTAATGGATTCATAAAATAAAGAACAAAATTTCTTTTCTTTTGATAATGATAAAAAAATGCTTGTTATGAAAACAAAAGCACAATAATAAAAGGACTATTTCTATTCTCTAGATCTAGATATAGAAGCAACATGCCATTTCTTATTCTCTTTTCTTCCCCATTTATTCTATCTATTCTTTCATTTTTTCAGCACACAATTTTTATGTTATAACTTTCATAGTTTTCTTGAACCGTATCTAGCAAAACGAAAATTCCTTCAAGAAAAAAATAGAACTTTTTTTCGTTATTTAACTATCTTTTCTTTTCATAATCTCATTAAATCCTCCTACAACAAGTGTCAATACTCTAAATTTCATGATTCTTTTATAATCCTGTCTTGATTACGTCCAATTTCAGTGTTCGACAAAAGTTCCATTTCGATATAATAATCGAACTGTAGCGGGTATAGTTTAGTGGTAAAAGTGTGATTCGTTCTATTAACCCTTTAATAGTTAAGGGGTCCCCCGGTTTGATTACTATTCTGATCAAAAACTTTATTTCTTATAAAGGAATTAACCCTTTCCCTCTCAATATAAAATTTGAGGAAGATTATACATTCTCGTGATTTGGATCCAAAACTCAATTATAATTATAAAGTGGAATTTTTGGATTATGAAATTACGAAACATAATTTTTTTGATTGGATCAATACTTCCAATTGAATGAGTATAAGTAAGAGATCCATGGATGAAGATAGGAAAAAGGGTTTCTAATCGTAACTAAATCTTCTATTTTTTTTTATAGAGAGAAGCAAAATAGCTATTAAATGATGCCTTTAGTTTACTAAAGGCTTCAATCAACATATTTCTTTTTTTTTAGTTTTAGCTCGGTGGAAACAAAAAACTTTTCCTTAGGATTCTCTCAAATAGAAATAGAGAACGAAGTAACTAGAAAGATTGTTCGAATCAACTCTTCTAGAGGGATCATCTAAAAAGTCAATTGAATTGAATGCATTCATACAAAAAGCTGACATAGATGGTATGGGTGAAATTGTCTCTTGTAATTTTGTTCCCACCTTCTAGTAGGATCTGGGAATTTCTCCATTTTCCATAAAGGAGCCGAATGAAACCAAAGTTTCATGTTCGGTTTTGAATTAGAGACGTTAAAAAGAAGAAATCAACGTCGACTATAACCCCTAGCCTTCCAAGCTAACGATGCGGGTTCGATTCCCGCTACCCGCTCTATTCTGTATTAATTAATGCATTATTGAGTTGAATACGCAATTCAAAAAAAAAATGTCCATCTCATATCACATACAATCCGATTCTTTCAAAATAAGTCAAAAATGAAAAAAAAATCGGAATGAAAAGCGTCCATAGTCTAATGGATAGGACATAGGTCTTCTAAACCTTTGGTATAGGTTCAAATCCTATTGGACGCAATTTATTTCCATATATTTTTTTTAGATATCCGTGTGAAAAAAATGAAGAAGGGTCGATTTCTTTATGCTTGTTCTTGAAGTAGAAAGCGTTCCATCTGTTCTTGAATAGCTTCTTTTAAAAGGGTCTCTGCTTCCTCAGTAAATGTCTTGGTAGAAGATAGAATTTCTTGGAACTCCGGTTTATTCGTTTTTACATAAGTACGCAATTCAACAAGATATTTCCTTACTTGCTCAAGTTCTAACGAATCAAGATAACC